ACAAGAAGATCAAAAAATAAGAGACTTTATTAAAAATTATATTCAAAAGAATATGAAAATATCCTCCGGCGCCGAGGGAATTTCACATATAGAAATTCAAAAAAGAATCGATTTGATCCAGGTCATAATCTTTATGGGATTTCCAAAGTTATTAGTAGAAAGTAGACCGCGAGGGGTCGAAGAATTACAGATGAATCTACAAAAAAAATTTCATTATGTGAACCGAAAACTTAACATTGCTATCACAAGAATTGCAAAACCTTATGGAAACCCTAATATTCTTGCAGAATTTATAGCCGGACAATTAAAGAATCGAGTTTCATTTCGAAAAGCAATGAAAAAGGCTATTGAATTAACTGAACACGCAGATACAAAAGGAATTCAAGTGCAAATTGCAGGGCGTATCGACGGAAAAGAAATTGCCCGTGTCGAATGGATCAGAGAGGGCAGGGTTCCCCTACAAACCATTCGAGCTAAAATAGATTATTGTTCCTATACAGTTCGGACTATCTATGGGGTCTTGGGCATCAAAATTTGGATTTTTATAGACAAAGAAGAGGAATAAGAAAACTTTCATTGTTTTTTCCTTCTATCGGTTGATAGAAGGAAAAAGGGGAAACTCATTCATTCTTTTTCCTAACAATCAAACTAATTCTTAATTCTGCTAATTCTTAATTCTATAGGGTTGAATAAAAAATAAAAATTCAATTGACCTTTTGATATAATTGCTATGCTTAGTGTGTGACTCGTTGGTTTTTTTAGGGTTAAGGTTACAAAAGACCGGCCCGATAGTGTGAAAACCAATTCATCACTTCATATTATCTGGATCTAAAGAACCAGTCAAGATATGTTAAATCAGTCATATCTTTGTAGCAACTGAAATAATTAAACTTTAACTTTTTTAAAGCAAAATTACAGAAAAAAGGTGTGGATAAATGGAAGGATGAGAGAAAGAGAGAAAAAGAATATCAATGATATAGAATTCCAATATGGAAGGTCTATGAGTCATCTCATAAAAGACAGTGTAATAAAGCATCAATACTAATTGATTGATATATAATGAAATATTCAATGAATTTCTTATAGAAGTAGAAGAGAAGAAAAAACGCAAGAGCTTCGAGTCAATAAAGACTAAGAAGGTTGACTCAAGAATAAATTGGATTATGAGCTCCATTGTAGAATTCTGACCTAATCATTTAATACGAAGTGGTGGAAACGAAGGAACCTGTGAATGCAAAAGATTTTATTAAATAAACGAATCTTAATGATTCACTAGTTAGGATGGCGAAATGAACCGGAAATCGATTCATCTATTTGGAAAAGTAACGAACAAGTGCTAGGACTGAAATAGAGATTGCAAGAGTAAATATTCGCCCGCGAAAACGTTCTTTTTTTGAATTGGTAAATTTGGATAAAGGACAAAAGACAATAATGATTTATTAGGACGTTAGAAAAAAAGAAATTTTTTTTTTCTAAAAATGTTCTAATAGCTATTCAAATTAATTGAAATTCAATTTGGAATCCTTTTATTCGCGAGGAGCTGGATGAGAAGAAACTCTCACGTCCAGCTCTGTAGTAGAGCTGGAATTCAGAAAGAACCATCAACTATAACCCCAAAAGAACTAGATTCCGTAAACAACACAGAGGAAGAATGAAGGGAATATCTTATCGAGGTAATCATATTTGTTTCGGTAAATATGCTCTTCAGGCACTTGAACCCGCTTGGATCACGTCGAGACAAATCGAAGCGGGTCGCCGGGCAATGACACGAAATGCACGCCGTGGTGGAAAAATATGGGTCCGCCTCTTTCCAGACAAACCAGTTACAGTAAGACCTGCTGAAACGCGTATGGGTTCGGGGAAAGGATCCCCTGAATATTGGGTAGCTGTTGTTAAACCGGGACGAATACTATATGAAATGGGTGGAGTAACCGAAAATATAGCTAAAAGGGCTATTTTAATAGCAGCATCCAAAATGCCTATACGAACTCAATTTATTATTTCGGGCTAAAAACGTAGAACGTACAGAAATGAGTCTTGGGGATGAAATAAAACTACCTATTTTTTTTTAGACTTAGACAAACAATATTTCTTTTATTTTCTTCATCCTTTGCATTGGAAGAATAGATTCAAAAATTTATATGATTCAACCTCAGACCCATTTAAATGTAGCGGATAACAGCGGGGCTCGAAAATTGATGTGTATTCGAATCCTAGGAGCTAGTAATCGCCGATATGCTCATATTGGTGACGTTATTGTTGCTGTGATCAAAGAAGCCGTACCAAATATGCCCCTAGAAAAATCAGAAGTAGTCAGAGCTGTAATTGTTCGTACCTGTAAAGAACTTAAACGTGACAGCGGTATGATAATACGATATGATGACAATGCTGCAGTTGTGATTGATCAAGAAGGAAATCCAAAAGGAACTCGCATTTTTGGGGCAATCCCCCGCGAATTGAGACAATTAAATTTTACTAAAATAGTTTCATTAGCTCCCGAAGTATTATAAAAAAAAGAGATCTGAATTTTTGGGGTATTTGAAGGGAAATAGATTAAGAACTAGATTAATTCGTAGCTTGTGTTTCGCGCATATACCTTGAAAAATTTATATTCATAAACAAAAAAAAATAAAAACATGTTAATTATATCCAATTTTGGGACGCCAAAAGTTTTAGTTCATCATGGGTAGAGACACTATTGCCGAGATAATAACCTCTATACGAAATGCTGATATGGATAGAAAAAGAGTTGTTCGCATAGCATCGACTAATATTACCGAAAATATTGTTAAAATACTTTTCCGAGAAGGTTTTATCGAAAACGTGAGAAAACATCGAGAAAAAAACCAAAATTTTTTGGTTTTAACCCTGCGACATAGCAGGAATAGGAAAAGACCCTATAGAAATTTGTTAAATTTAAAACGGATCAGCCGACCTGGTCTACGAATCTATTCTAACTCTCGACGAATTCCTAGAATTTTAGGTGGAATGGGGATTGTAATTCTTTCCACTTCTCGGGGTATAATGACAGACCGGGAGGCTCGACTAGAAGGAATCGGCGGAGAAATTTTATGTTATATATGGTAATCCATTTAATATCCAAATGAAATCCGAAACCTCTTCCTATTTGAGAAAAAGAAAGGGGGTGAGTTGTCTAATATCGTTTCTCCTCCATTAGTTGATACCTCAAGGGGGCTTTACCTGGAATGAAAGAACAAAAATGGATTCATGAAGGTTTAATTACGGAATCGCTTCCCAATGGCATGTTCCGGGTTCGGTTAGATAATGAGGATCTGATTCTAGGTTATGTTTCGGGAAAGATCCGGCGTAGTTTTATACGGATACTACCCGGAGATAAAGTCAAAATTGAAGTAAGTCGTTATGACTCAACCAGAGGACGTATAATTTATCGACTCCGAAACAAGGATTCGAAAGATTAGGTGATTTTTATTCAATATGATTCGAGATAAAAAATTTCAAGAAATTTATTTTCTACCAAGAAGTAGATTCAGAATTAAGATAAGGAATGACAAATATGAAAATAAGAGCTTCCGTTCGTAAAATTTGTGAAAAATGTCGTCTAATCCGTAGACGGGGGCGCATTAGAGTAATTTGTTCCAACCCGAGACATAAACAAAGACAAGGATAAAGGGATAATCAGACTCACTAAAGGGCTCAGCGTACAAATAAAGAATTTGACATGAAATGGATATATCCATATATTTCTGACTCATATTTATGAGATGATACAATATGGCAAAAGCTATACCGAGAACTGGTTTACGTAGAAATGTACGTATTGGTGCACGTAAAAGTGCACGTAAAATACCAAAGGGAGTTATTCATGTTCAAGCAAGTTTTAATAATACCATTGTCACAGTTACAGATGTACGAGGTCGGGTCGTTTCCTGGTCCTCGGCCGGCACTTGTGGATTCAATGGTACGAGAAGAGGAACACCCTTTGCCGCTCAAACTGCAGCAGCAAATGCTATTCGTACAGTAGTAGATCAAGGTATGCAACGAGCAGAAGTCATGATAAAAGGTCCCGGTCTCGGAAGAGACGCCGCATTACGAGCTATTCGTAGAAGTGGTATCCTATTAACTTTTGTACGGGATGTAACCCCTATGCCACATAATGGCTGTAGACCTCCGAAAAAAAGACGTGTGTAGAAATAAACAGTGAATGGATTTCAAGAGAAACAAGAGAAATAAATAATTCAATCAAAAAAATATTATTACTATGGTTCGAGAGAAAGTAACAGTATCTACTCGGACACTACAGTGGAAGTGTGTTGAATCAAGAACAGACAGTAAACGCCTTTATTATGGTCGATTTATTCTGGCTCCACTTATGAAAGGACAAGCTGACACAATAGGAATTGCGGTGCGAAGAGCTTTGCTTGGAGAAATAGAAGGAACATGTATCACACGTGTAAAATCCGAGAATGTCTCCCACGAATATTCTACTCTAAAGGGTATTCAAGAATCGGCCCACGAAATTATAATGAATTTGAAAGAAATTGTATTGAGAAGTAATCTATATGGAACTTGTGACGCGTCTATTTGTGTTAGGGGTCCTGGATATGTAACTGCTCGAGATATCATCTTACCACCTTATGTAGAAATTGTTGACAATACACAACATATAGCTAGATTGATAGAACCAATTAATTTGCATATTGGATTAGAAATTGAGAGAAATCGCGGATATCTTATCAAGATGCCACATAACTTTCAAGACGGAAGTTATCCTATAGATGCTGTATTCATGCCTGTTCGAAATGTGAATCATAGTATTCATTCCTATGGAAATGGGAATGAAAAACAAGAGATACTGTTTCTCGAAATATGGACAAATGGCAGTTTAACTCCGAAAGAAGCACTTCATGAAGCCTCCCGGAATTTGATTGATTTATTTATTCCCTTTTTATATAAGGACGAAGAAAACTTACCTTTAGAGGATAATCAACATATGGTTCCTTTACCCCCCTTTACTTTTC